TTTTGTTATTTTCTTTATTTTTGATAGGAATTTTCTTGTTAAGATCCTATAAATCAATTGAAACCTCAGATTCATACTAGAACCACGATGATTTAATAAAACCTTCAAACTAAGCCCAAAGATTCCCTGAGTAAGAGCCGTTGTATCATCACTTATTCAATGAATAAATAGAATCAGTAAAAATCCAAAGAAGGGTTTATCCTTTGATCAAACATCGATAAAGAGTTTGAAAGAAGAAAAATCTTTCAATTTATACCTTCTAACTCTTTGAAATTTTTTGGAGTCCGATCACGGGATCTGAATATTACGTATGAATCATAGTTCTAATACTTCGTAATCTATTTCATATATTCCGTGCTCCAGATACTAGAATAAATAACTGACGAGGTAAAAAATCATCTCTATTAAGATGACAGACCCACTCTCTGGACTATACCAATAGGATCAATTCTAACAAGTCGCACACTCATATTCCAGAAATACAGAAATAAAGAAATTTCACGATCGAACTACCAAAATAGAATAAAAAATCCAAAACAAAAATCCTTCCTTTTGTATTTAAAAGCTAGGCCTTATTTTATTGGTTCTTGTAAATCTAATTCATTGAAATTCCATCTAGTAAAACGGAAGAATTATAAATCTCCAAAATAATAGATAGGAATACCGCAAATAGAGCCATTGCAACACCCATTAAAGGAGTGGTTCCCCATCCAGGAGCTACTTTACCATATTCCGAATTCAGTGGTTTCAATAAAGCCCCTACAGTAGTTTGTCTTGGACGAGATCGAGAACTACCCTCCACGCTTTGTGTAGCCATAAATCCTATTTGTATTAATTGAGATCTGTTGACTTTGTATACCATTCCGTTGTAAATAAATGATCTTATCATAGATCCATTGTGGTCTTGAAATTATATAATAATGGAAACAGCAACCCTAGTCGCCATCTCTATATCTGGTTTACTTGTAAGTTTTACTGGGTATGCCTTATATACTGCTTTTGGGCAACCCTCTCAACAACTAAGAGACCCATTCGAGGAACACGGGGACTAAAAGAGCCTCCCAATATTGGGAGGCTCTTTACTTCAATTAAGATAACGAAAAATCATTTTATCTTTTTAGTTGGAACTTTAGGCGGTTCTCGAAAAAAGATAGCGAAAAAAATTATTCCTAAAGTTGACACTAAAAGGAATGTATAAACCAATGCTTCCATAAATTCAATCGTGGTTTACAATTATAGCTTCCATACCTGTTTATTTGGGATCGTCTCCCGGATAAAAAAATACCAAGATTCAAAGAAAAGGCGGCGATTCAAATTAAGATTAAGATGTCTCCGATACCGTATGTCAAAAATAAAATAGAGGCAAAAACTAAGAGATCAAATATTGTATCAGACTACTTGTCTTTTTGTAGTTGGATCTCCAAGTTTTTGGAATGCTCCAAATTCCACTTGAGCGTCTAAATCTGGATCAATACCAGCAAAAACATCTCTGAACAAAGTTCGAGCACCATGCCAAATGTGTCCGAAGAAAAAGAGCAGAGCGAACGAAGCATGCCCAAAAGTAAACCAACCCCTTGGACTGCTACGAAAAACACCATCGGATTTCAAAGTAGCACGATCTAATTCAAAAATTTCGCCTAATTGAGCGCGTCTAGCATATTTTTTCACAGTAGCAGGATCATTATAACTGACTCCATTTAGTTCGCCACCATAGAACTCAACAGTTACACCTACTTGTTCGACACTATACTTCGACTCTGCCCTTCGAAAAGGAACATCGGCTCTAACAATTCCATCTCCATCTACCAAAACAACTGGAAATGTTTCAAAAAAAGTAGGCATACGGCGTACAAAAAGTTCACGCCCTTCTTTATCTCTAAAGATAGGATGTCCTAACCACCCAACAGCTATTCCATCCCCATTGTCCATTGAACCTGCTCTGAACAATCCACCTTTTGCCGGATTATTGCCAATGTAATCATAAAAAGCTAATTTTTCGGGAATTTTAGACCAAGCTTCAGATAAATTTTTATTTTCAGCGAGCCCGGCACTAACTCTTCGATATATTTCTTGCTGGAAGTATCCTTGATCCCATTGATAACGAGTGGGACCAAATAATTCAATCGGGGTAGTTGCTGAACCATACCACATAGTTCCAGCAACAACAAAAGCTGCAAAAAAGACAGCAGCGATACTACTGGAAAGGACAGTTTCAATATTTCCCATACGCAATCCTTTGTATAAACGTTGGGGCGGACGGACACTAAGATGGAATAGGCCCGCCAATATGCCCAATGTCCCCGCTGCAATATGATGAGAGGCTATTCCTCCCGGAACAAAAGGATCAAAACCTTCCACACCCCATGCCGGACTTACTGGTTGTACCTTTCCAGTTAATCCATAAGGATCGGACACCCATATTCCAGGACCATACAATCCGGTTACATGAAAAGCGCCAAACCCAAAGCAAGCTACCCCTGAGAGAAATAAATGAATTCCAAAGATCTTGGGCAAATCCAAAGAAGGTTTTCCTGTACGCTCATCGCAAAATATTTCTAGATCCCAATACACCCAATGCCAAATAGCTGCCAAGAAACACAAGCCAGAAAACACAATATGCGCCCCAGCCACACCTTCATAACTCCAAATACCCGGATTGGTTATAGTTCCTCCGGTGATACTCCAACCACCCCACGAATTGGTTATTCCTAAACGAGTCATGAAGGGTATAACGAACATACCTTGTCTCCACATCGGATCGAGAACGGGGTCAGAGGGATCAAAAACTGCTAATTCATATAGAGCCATCGAACCGGCCCAACCAGCAACCAAAGCTGTATGCATTATATGGACAGACAGCAAACGACCGGGATCATTCAATACGACAGTATGAACACGATACCAAGGCAAACCCATGGAAATACCCCTTTATTCATGAAAAATAGACACTATGTAACTTTATTGCACTGGAAAAACTATGTTATGGACCCCCCTTTTTAAGTGGATTATCTCGGAGAAAGAATTAATATTTTTTTCTATTCTATTCTTTTTATTTTAGTAATAATGATAATGTAACAATTCCGTTTGTAGGAACAAAGAAAAGAGAAGCAAATCTATTTTATACCCGATAAGTACCAATACGCAATGGGGAGTTGACTCCATTTTATATGAGCGAACGCGTAGAGATTTCTTTATCATTCAAAGGACCTATTTGTAAGAATTTGACTTTATTCGTTTTGTCTTCCTTCTATTTTATTTCTTTTTTTTTCTAAATATAAATTATAAATAGAAATCCACGCATAAAATATAAAATATTAGAAAGTCAATATTCTTAAAAAAATAAATTCAGTGTTACGTTTTCACATCAAAGTGAAATAGAGTACTTAATCTTTTTTTTTCATTTAATGCCTATTGGTGTTCCAAAAGTCCCTTTTCGAAGTCCTGGGGAAGACGAGTCAATTTGGATTGACATATAGTGCGACTTGTCAGATATATTGGGTCATACGGGATTCCCCCGTTCTCTCACCCGATTGAGATATCCTCCGTTTCGCCCAAGAAAGATTGATTAAATCATCAAAAATTCGGAGCGTGAAGTGCAATGAAGTTCAATTAGATCTATGCTTTTGAGGTAATCAAATTAATATTATTAATTAGAATAATTTATGGTTGCTTTGTTTGGACCAAAAACAAAAAAATGAAGTATCCAGGCTCCGTTTAGAAAACCCAATTTGAAATATATCTATTATGATTCCTACTTGTATCATATTCTATTTCTAAATTTTTTTATAAATTTTGAATAATCTCGAACTGCTAATCATATTCAATCGAATAAAATAATATAATAAATACGTCAAATATTTGGCAGAAGGCGTGAAATGAATTAAATTAAAAAAAAAAAGAAGTTGTAACAAAAAGACGCGGTATGGGGACATTTGTCCTATATGTGCAAATAAAAATCGGGCAGATCTTTACTCGGAGTAGAGCGCAAACCTAAAAAAATTGAAAAAGCCCATTCAGGAACAAGAGAATGCCATTGTGATTTGAATTGAATCTCGATGAACGAATACATCAATGAGAAGTTAGTTTGATAAGTTTAATGACTTTTTTATAAGTAAACGTGTCAAAACTCATCTTTCTTGAAAAATAGAAGAAAAGCCCCCTCATTCAAAAAAAAAGTGAATAAAGTATTCACTACCAAAAAAGGAGGGCTGGAATCTACACATTGATTTTTTTTTTATTTTCGCCATTTTTGGTGAACCGTATGCATCAAAAGGTGCATGTACGGTTTCTAGAGGATAGAATTTTATCCTAATCAACCGACTTTATCGAGAAAGATTACTTTTTTTAGGTCAAGATGTTGATAGTGAGATCTCGAATCAACTTATTGGTCTTATGGTATATCTCAGTATAGAGAGCGAGACCCAAGATTTGTATTTGTTTATAAACTCTCCTGGCGGATGGGTAATACCCGGAATAGCTATTTATGATACTATGCAATTTGTGCGACCAGATGTACAAACAGTATGCATGGGATTAGCTGCTTCAATGGGATCTTTTATCCTGGTCGGAGGAAAAATTACCAAACGTTTAGCATTCCCTCATGCTTGGCGCCAATGGGTTTTTATTTGAAAGAAAAAAAAACTATGCCTTCGCCATATGAAATATAAATATTAAGTAATAATAGCATGGCATTTCGAATTCGATATAGATATAAGAAAGGTTTTTTTAGCCATTAGATTATGTATCGAAAGAGTAGTATGAAATATTAAGGGTATTTCTGATTTTATTCTATCAGGGACCTAGTTCAGCGTCACAAACTTTTTTGTTTTCGCACCGGAGGGATCTTAACACCATTTATGTTATGAAAAAGTACAAAAAAAAGATTATATTATTTTTTTTTTCAAATAAAAAAAAAAAAAGAAACTTTGGGATTGCTAAATCACTGATGAAATAAAGCAACGGGACCACCATAGTATTTTGTTTTTTTTTTAACTCTTACCAAGGAAAGGGTGGTTATTGGATCATTTACTGATTTAAGCCTAGATTTTTCTTCGATGAAAGGTAAAAGAAAAGTGAATTCTAGTATGGAGCCGTATGCAATGCACAAAGAATGCCTGTACGGTTGTTCAATTCTATCTTTTTTTCTTATTCTTCTTTATCTCTTCCCTTCACCTTATTATTTATTTTATTATGCAAGATAGAATAACCATTTTTTTTCTTATATCATCAGGGTAATGATTCACCAACCTATTGCTGGTTATCATCGGGCACAAATAGGAGAATTTGTCCTAGAAGCAGAAGAACTGCTGAAACTGCGCGAAATCATCACAAGGATTTATGCACAAAGAACGGGAAAACCCTTATGGGTTGTATCCGAAGACATGGAAAGAGATGTTTTTATGTCAGCAACAGAAGCCCAAGCTCATGGAATTGTTGATCTTGTAGCAGTTGCATAAAAAATAGCAGGAATTTTTTCACGCAAATCGCGATTTGAGACTTTTTTTCTTACTGGAATTTCCTATTATTTATATTATTTATATTATTTATTAGTATTATTTAAATATTCTTTATTATTTTTTTATTATTTTATTAATTTATTAAATTAATAGTAAATTCATAGTAATCGAATTATTAAATTATTAATAGTAATAGAATATAATATAGAAAAAATTCAGAATCATGCGGTTAAGATCGATCTAAACCAGCCCATTACGCATACGATTCAAGATGCCAACTATTAAACAACTTATTAGAAACACAAGACAGCCAATTAGAAATGTCACCAAATCCCCCGCTCTTGGGGGATGTCCTCAGCGCAGAGGAACATGTACTAGGGTGTATGTGCGACTTGTTTAGATCATGAGCTTGGACTGGACAAAAGAAAGGAAAAATTTTTCCACTATCTGTGTCAGTACGGATGAATAGGATAGAATGGAAGAATCTCCTTCATTCTTTATTATCTAAAATAATAATAAAAAAAAAAAGATCTATCCCATTCGTCTATTGTGTATCAAATTTATGGTTTGATTGGTGCAAATTCAATCACCTCAATTTTCAATTTAAAACAAGAAAGAATTTCCCATTGGTAACAAATGACAAATGATTATCCATTAAGCAGGGGAAATCTTATTATTATTAAAAGGACGAAAATTTATGCCCCTACTCTTGCAAGAACGGACGAAGAGGGTCAACGAATTAGCTAATCCTCATAATTAAATACCGTTACTGTATAGATAGATCTCCTTGTGAAAGACCTATTACTGGATAATTCATGGGTAGAGCCAAAGAGTGTGAACTGTACACGTTAACAATAGCATTGATTAAATGATTAAATGAAGAAAGAAGGGGGCTCCGGTGTATAGAGAAGACCTCACCGTTTAAGAAGTAACCATAGAAACGATGGAACCCACTATTTATCTTATCTATTTCTTATTTTTATTTAATATATTTTTGTTTGTGTTTGATACCTAGTATCAATACAGTTTCGTATTTCGAGGTGAAATACCTCAAAAAAAAAAAAAAAAGAAAAAATCGTGGTTGGGAAGGTTATAGTAGCAAAAGCCGTTGGAATTATTATTTTATACATTGGAAAAATCCGTTTTGTTATTATCTAAAAAGGGGAAAAGAATAACTGAAAGAAAGGAAATCAATTAAATTAGTTATTCATTAAAGTTTCGTGTATTCAATGACCAGAATTAGACGAGGATATACAGCTCGGAGGCGTAGAACAAAAATTCGTTTATTCACATCAAGCTTTCGCGGGGCTCATTCAAGACTTACTCGAACTATTATTCAACAAAAAATAAGAGCTTTGGTTTCGGCCCATCGGGATAGAGATAGACAAAAAAGAAATTTTCGTCGTTTGTGGGTCACCCGGATAAATGCAGTAATTCGCGAGAATACTATATCCTATAGTTATAGTAAATTAATAAATAATCTGTACAAGAGACAGTTGCTTCTTAATCGTAAAATACTTGCACAAATAGCTATATTAAACAGGAATTGTCTTTATATGATTTCGAATGACATTATAAAATAAGGAAATTGGAAGGAATCCATGGAATGTTTTACATGGAATTTCCTTAAAAATGAATTCTGGGAAGGTAGAATAGAAATAAATACGATAAAATATGATGATAATATGATCAAGTAAAATAGTGAAACTGAACAAAAACATTCAATAAAAAAAAAAAAAAATTCTTCTTCCCCAATTCGTTTTTTTCTTACGACACGACATGTATTTTCGGATTTTTTGAACAAAACATCAATCTACGCTTGAGTTCGGATTGGAATTTTGATTCAATTGAAATTGGAGTAAGCCTATTATTTTCTGGTTCTAATATCAGTAGTTAGAGTGACCAACTCGCTTTTTTTCAAATTGTTTTTCATTATTAAGAAAAGGTAACAAAGATAAAATACGAGCTTGTTTTATAGCAATAGTAATTAATCGTTGTTGTTTTAAACTCAATCTATTCACCCGTCTAGATAATATTTTTCCTTGTTCACTAATAAATCGACTAATTAAACTCATGTTTCTATAATCAATTCGATCCCCCGATTGGATCGGGGGCAAACGCCTACGAAAAGATCGCTTGGACTTAAGAAAAAGTCGTTTGGATTTATCCATGGTTAGTTTATTCCTTAGTTCGAAAATCCTATTTCGTTCAATTGGATCAAAAATGACTGTAGAATTAAGAAATAGGATTTTGCTTGTTTATTTTATATTTACTTTATTTATTTATATAATTTATATATATTTATATATAATAAATATATTATAATTATAGTAATATTAATTATATATTCTAACTTATATATAACTTATACTTATATATTTATATTCTAATTTAGAATATTTATTCTATTATTGTATATATTATTATTCTATTAATATAATAGAATATTATTATATATTGAATATTATATATTTCCATATTTTTTTTTATATTTCTATTTTTTTTTTTACAATTATATATAGAATTATATAATTAAATTTTAATATAGAATATGTTATGATGTTATTTATGTATGTTATTTATATTTATGTCATTTTAAATGTCATTTTAATCTTCGGTGACACGCAAGCGAGCAGTTCCATCTATTTCTTTATCTCTCCATGAATTGTATGTTTGTAACAATAGGGACAAAATTTTCTCAATTCCAACCGACTAGGCGTATTGTGTCGATTCTTTTGAGTAATATATCTGGAAATGCCTTTTGATTTCTTATTAACACTGTTTCGAACACAACCGGTACATTCTAAAATAACCCTTACCCGTACATCCTTCCCCTTGGCCATGAACCCCCTTGGGATTTTTTATTCACTCAACTCTTCTATTTTCCGATCTGAAATGACGAAGAGAGGAACGAAAAAAATAGAAGTTGCTAACTCGAAATCAAAATTATGAAAGATTTCATTGCAACTAATATAGTTATAGTAATAATAAGTAATACAAAGATTTTAAACTATATTTTGATTATAAGTTTAGATTAGAATCACAGTAAAGTATTTCATTTAAGCGTCTTGTATAATACTGTTGCACTAACCACATTTCCACTTCCCTTCTCTTAATTTAATTGAAGTTAAGTTACTTTACTTGAAGCGCGGGCCCCGAGTTCCGAGTTTTGCTGAAGTTGAATCCACTTTTATTCTTTTTCTTTTCTAACTTATTCTAATTAAATAAAAAAGAAGAGGGGAGTAGTCACAGATATTTAATTGTATCTTTAATCTTCTTCAACCCCCCCCCCATGCGTTGATGACTAGAATGAAAAAAAAGGGAATGTCAACCCATCTGGGAAAAAACGATTGATCTCTATCAATAGACCTGCTAAAGACACAAACCATAGAGTACTTATTACCGGTGCCGCAGATAGATATGTTTTTAGATCTCGCATTTTAAATTCTCCTCTTTATTGTTAGTGTAATAAATAATGTTTATTTTATTCTAATACATAATGATAATACATATTTAATCAGATGTATATGGAATTAAAGGACACTTGCATTTTTTTTTGTACACGGAATCTCTAATTCAAATTCAAATGTACAACAATTTGATAGATAAGATTTTCCTTTTCTTAAAAAAATACGTCCCCCATTTTTCCCGAGCATTTGCGAAATTTACGTAAGTTTATTATTCTATAATATATGATATGAGATCAAAAAGAAAAAATGGCAATCAATGAGGAAAATGAGAAATGAGATAAGTATGTGGAAAACAAAATGGGTATTCTTTACAATAACATTGTAAACCAATTGAAAGGGATGTAGCGCAGCTTGGTAGCGCGTTTGTTTTGGGTACAAAATGTCACGGGTTCAAATCCTGTCATCCCTACCTATTACTTCGTCTCCGAGCAATAACGAGGGATCAATTGAGATCAATTAAAATTGAAAATTGGGCATACCTAATCTTTAATATATATCATATTTTATTTAATATATATCATATTTTATATGATAGTATAAGCATTCAAGATGTAGTGGAGTTAAAAAAAGAATCTTTTTTACTTACAATCTCCTTTTTTGTGATTGGGATAAAAAAGCGCTCTTAGTTCAGTTCGGTAGAACGTGGGTCTCCAAAACCCAATGTCGTAGGTTCAAATCCTACAGAGCGTGATTCTCTTCTTCTTTTGTTAGGCCAAAATTTATACAGAAAAATAGAAGAGCAATCTGAATTTGACCTCCTGCGGATTAAAGAAAGGAGGAGGTCAAAAAAACAAGGTGTTAATTAATATTAATCAAAGGTCCAACTGATCACCCCGTCTATATTGTAAATATGCAGTAACGAATAATCCGGCCAAAGTAATAGGAATTAGACCTAAGACAATTCCAAATAGAAAAACTTCAATCATTTCAATTTATTTGAAAAAGGGAAAAAGAGAGGTAATATCTATCCTTAAATATTAATCCATATTGCTCATAAAGCTCAATAACCAAGAATTGTAAATGAACATGGTAAAGAACTAGAGAATGAGAATAGATGGAATACTGCAGAAAAAT